TCCATTCGTTCGATACTCATCTGCTTCGATTTCCACTTTTCGTAATCTAACCCGAGCTCTTTCGAGCTGTTCAATGGCTTCTCTACGTAATTCTTCTGAATTTCGAATAGTACTCAAGATCCTCTGTTTTCGCTTATCTAATAAATCATTTAATGAAAGTAGATTATCTTTCCATTCATTTCATAACTAGAATATCTCTTCCCGAACCAAACATGAATCTTTCAATTCATTTGGCTCTCACGCTCAATTGTTTCTTTTATCTTTATCTTTGATTAATGGGCATTCCCATATCTTTGAACGCAATGAGCCTATCCTCTCTTTTCTGTTCTTATTCAAAGATCTCGAAACTGATCTAACATCAGAATCTTAGGAGGACTCTTCAGACCAGACAAAAAATAAAAAATTGTCAGCAAAGTTGTTTCTTTATTTGTTCTTTATTTACAACTTCTTTCCAAAAATAAAAAGATTTTAAAGAAGAAAGAATTCTATTCTTTCTTCTTTATATGCTAAGATAAATTAATGCTATGATAATTTAAATCAAAATCCTAATAGAATCGAAAGAGAATTGAATAAAATTATGAACTTCATTACTTCATTCTTTTTATTATTAGAATAGAATGAGATTTCGATCTTTTTCATCCAAAAAATTCTCTTTTTTATACAAAGATTTTATACAAATACAATACATAGGTCGTCGATTCGGCAGTGGATAAAAAAGGGGGACCCATCTTTCCAGTTAATGGTTCAAAGAATTTTATCCATATGAGTGTTCTACATCGGATAAATTCCTTATTCTTCCTTTTTTCTTTTTATTCTTTTTCAACCTTTTTGGTACTTTTAGTACTAACGTAGTGGTAGAAAGAGTACCGTGCTATGCTGTGCCTAGACTTCAAACAATTTATCTTTAACCATGTAAAAAAACTCAACATTATTGGTTTATAGCGAAGAGAATCAAAGTTCATTTACCAATTAGTCACGAAATGCTATGGTTCTTACATATGATTTCTGAAGAAAATCCAATTCCGAAGTAATTCGTCGAGATTGTGCACCTTTTGTTCCTATTTCTACTATAGAAATATAAAAAAGAATACATAAATATAAAGAAAGTGCAGCCGGTTAAATCCAACCTATTCTTGAAATACACAACTCGCACACACTCCCTTTCCAAAGAAAATCAATACACCCAGCACTACGCTTAGATTTATTGGATTTGTTGCTAAAATATCGGTATTAAACTCGAAACTACCAGCGGATGGCCAGTGCCCCACGGGAACAAAAGAATCGGTTATATTTTTCATATACTCTTCCCTTATAGATAGAACTAATAAAGAACAGAGTTCTTTTTGTATCACTCCACTTATTCTTATTAATGGAATTTGAGAATTCTCAAATTTCTTAGTTATGGTTATGCTTTTATTATTCTTTTTTTTTTTTACATTTTTATTCTACGATGAAATTCAACATTAAACAAAAGGATTTGCAAATAAAAGAGCTAATGCCACGACCAGTCCATAAATTGTTAAAGCTTCCATAAAAGCTAGACTAAGCAATAAAGTACCTCGTATTTTACCCTCCGCTTCTGGTTGTCTCGCAATACCTTCTACGGCTTGGCCCGCAGCAGTACCTTGACCAACCCCAGGTCCGATAGAAGCAAGTCCTACAGCCAATCCAGCAGCAATAACGGAAGCAGCAGAAATAAGTGGATTCATGGTAAGTTCCTCGCACCAAAAAAAGAAATGGTTAATGATACAACTAACCAATGAATTAGTACTTAATCTCTTTTTTTCTACTTCTAATTTTATTATATTACCTTACTACACTTCTTTTTTATTTTTTGATCTTTTTCACTAAAATCTATCGGGTCGAAGTAGCTAAAAGTTCCAAATGGAATTCAGAATATTACTGAATTGTCAGAACTACTTCGATAGACCTTTTTTCCTTTCTACCTTATGTAAATAAATATGAATACGGTTTTAGTCATTGCGTTTCCTTGTTTCTAAATTCTTCTCTTTTTTCTCTTTCATTCAATTCACAATCAAAGACAAAATAGAAAAAGGACTTATATGGGAATCCGTCTAAATGCAGTGGGCTAGAAAAAAAAGAGATAGGGGTAATTACCATTTAACTAGTAACTATTTGTTCTTCCATAACGTAACTCACCTGCACTTTTTATTCTTTTTTATTCTCTTAAATTGTATTCTGAAACCATTCTTCAAAACATACACAAGAATTTCTATTCATAGGTATTATACATATACATGATCCCCAACCCTTCTTTATCTTCCAAATTCTGCAATATCATATATATTTCTTCATATATACATACATGTAGCTATTTGCATTCTATTCTCCAACCCAGTGGATTATATTGAACCCCGAACCCCCGCATTGCTTGAATTGGGATAAGCTTTCAAAATTAAAAAAAGACTATTTTGAAAGTGAGTCAATGATGACCCTCCATGGATTCGCCTATATAAGCCGCAGCTAAAGTTGCAAAAATAAGAGCTTGAATACCACTTGTAAATAATCCAAGAAACATAACAGGTATAGGAACTACTGAAGGCACTAAAGAAACAAGAACAACAACCACTAATTCATCAGCCAATATATTCCCGAAAAGTCGAAAACTAAGAGATAAAGGTTTTGTGAAATCTTCTAGAATATTAATTGGTAAAAGTATTGGAGTTGGTTGAATGTATTTCCCGAAATATCCCAATCCTTTTTTCCTAAGACCCGCATAGAAATATGCCACTGACGTGGGTAAAGCTAAAGCAACAGTAGTATTTATATCATTCGTGGGTGCAGCTAACTCCCCATGAGGTAATCTTATAATTTTCCAAGGTAAAAGAGCACCTGACCAGTTAGAAACAAAAATAAATAGGAACATCGTTCCTATAAAAGGAACCCAAGGACCATACTCCTCTCCAATCTGAGTTTTGCTCAAGTCTTGAATAAATTCAAGAACATATTCGAAGAAATTCTGACCGTTGGTCGGAATGGTTTGCGGATTCCGAACAGCTATGATGACTGAACCTAATAAGATAGCAATTACAACCCAAGAAGTGATAAGTACTTGGGCATGAATTTGTAAACCTCCTATTTGCCAATATAAATGTTGGCCTACTTCTACACCTGATATATCGTATAACCCTTTGAGTGTTTTAATGGAACATGGTATAACATTCATATTGTCCTCTAACAGAAATAAAATTTCAAAAAAGTGATTATTTTGATTCAACCATCTCTTTCTTAATTCACCTATATTTATTCATGAATTTAAGTTATGAATCGTATATTTCGGATACCAAGAAATCACATAAAAAAAAATACCAATCATTTTTCTCTTTTCTTTTCAATATTATTTGATATTGATAGTCAAAACATAGTTCAAACTCCAAAAGATGCAAACCAAAATAGTAACAATCAAAGAGAGTTCACCAAAAACAAACTAATCTTCTTCTTTCTTCTTCTTCTTTCTTCTTCTTAAGAGTAATGATAAGATAATCAACCATTTTTTAGATAACTAGAATGGCCCTCACAAATTGCAGATACTAATTTGGTAAGAATCAATCGAATCGAAGCTATAGCATCATCGTTGGCTGGAATAGAAAGATCTGCAAGATCTGGATCACAATTTGTATCGATTAAACAAATCGTCGGAATACCCAAAATGACACATTCTCGAAGAACCGTATATTCTTCTTGCTGATCCACGATAATTACAATATCGGGCAATCCCGTCATATATTTGATCCCGCCAAGATATGCTTGCAAAGTAGATAACTTTCTCTTCAACATTGCTGCATCTCCTTTAGGGAGACGATTGAGTTTCCCCATCCTTTGTTCTGCTCTTAAGTCCCTGAACTTCTGAAGTCTTGTTTCTGTAGTAGACCAATTCGTTAACATACCGCCAAGCCATTTTTTATTAACATAATGACATCGAGCCCTTATTGCTGCTGATGCTACTAAATGCGCTGCGTTCTTTTTGGTGCCAACGATTAAGAATCTTTTTCCCCTACTTGCTGCATCAAAAACTAAATCGCAGGCTTCTGATAAAAAACGAGCAGTTATAGTAAGATTTGTAATATGAATACCTTTACGCTTTGCCGAGATGTAAGGAGCCATTCTAGGATTCCATTTATTAGTAACATGACCAAAATGAATTCCTGCTTCCATCATTTCTTCCAAATTGATGTTCCAATATCGTCTTCCCATTTTCCCACACTTTCTCTTTTTCTTTTTTTTTTCAAAGAAATTCAGTATCTTATGAAATAAAGAATTGTTCCGACGGAACCTTCTACCAGGATTGACCATTGATCTACGACCCAAACTATGAATTTAATTCTTTCTTTTTTATTTCATTGATTATTAAATCCATAATCGGACCAGAGAGTGAAAGTAAAAAAAAAGAATAAACCTCTTGTTAGGATACATTACATAAAAGATTGGTCTGATGTCTCATGGAAAGTTTTTGGGGCACAAGAACAAAAGAATTCTCTATGGTGTAGCAAAATATCGCTCATTTCCAACTCGAATAGATTCTTCCTTTTGATTTTCAAATGAATGTTTTTGTCTTGCTTTGAACGATGTACTAATTTGTTGAATCCGGTACCAACCGGTATAATCCCCCCCAGAACAACATTCTCTTTGAGGCCTTTCAACCAATCAATACGACCTCGTAGAGCAGCTTTTGCTAAAACTCGAGCAGTTTCTTGAAAACTTGCTTCGGATATGAAACTTTGAGTATTCAAAGATGACTTCGTTATTCCCAATAAGATTGCCCGATAACAGATTGATTCGTCCAAAACGCGCCCTGCTCGTTCTGCTCGCAACAATCCAATAAATTCCCCAGGTAAAAAAACATTAGACATTCCATCTTCTGAAACCAAAACTCTTGATGTTACTTGACGTACAATAATCTCTAGATGTCTATTATGGATCTGTACCCCCTGGGATCGATAAACCTTTTGTATCTTATTAACCAAAGAGATACGACTTTGGGCTATGGTTAGTTCAGCTCCAATCAAGAATCCCCAGGGGATCCCAAGAATCCTTCGAATACGTTCGTCCCAACCTTCAACCCTTCTTTCGAGGTTCATCGATATTGAATCAATTGAACGAACTTCTAAGATTTGTTCTACTTTTGGAAGACCTTGCGTTATGTCACCAGATCTCGATTTTTCATAGATAAATGTAATTAATGTATCTCCTTTATAAAAGGTTTCCCCATAATGACCATGGACAGTTGCTCCTGGAGTGACCAAATAGGGCTTAGCTGATCTTATAACTAGAGAATCAACATAAACAATGAAAATTTGACCAGATTTTTTTATGCGTGATCCATATTTCAATAGATATACATTTTCACAAAGGAATTGTCCAAGGCTAATTATTGTCCATGCCTCTTCACAAGAATCGTGATGGAGAAAACACCAATTCAAATGGAATGAATTCCAAATGATGTTACTGCAAGTATCGGGATTATAAATCCTACTATTTTCATCTAGGAAAAAGTATTGAAATGGAAGTACTTGAAGCACTTGGAAAGTCTGTTGAAAATTTTCAAGCAAAAAATATTTCTTTAAAAAGACTTGATTATAAGTTCTTAAATAGTAAGATGAACGAGAATTTACTATTCTAGGCACAATAGTACCTAAAGGACCCAACAAATACCTAATTGGAGTCATGGGATCCAATTCTTTTGTCGCATTATTATATCTCGAAGTATTGAAGGGGCCAATTCGAGAACAATTGGATGATGACAAAATTAGGAAAGATTGGCATTCCTTATTTCGATTCAACAACGTACCAAGAGTTCCCTGATATTGGGGAAATAATGGAATCTTCGCCTTGGAATCAAAGGGATTTTTTCTATGGATACAATCTAATTCATTATTGGAAAGAAATCCTGAACCTGCCGTATCATACCTTTTTTCGGTATACGAAAGAGTGGACTTTACGAACTCAATTCGGATGAAATAACAAAACAGATCATTTGTCCTTATTTCAACAAAAGAAGCATGAACCTTTTCTTCTATAGAACTCTTTTTTTCTTGGTCCCAAGTCAATACTAAGCAAGCCCGAACTAATTGAATACTTGTGTGAGAAATTCCTCGAATTGACTTGCCATTTTCATAAAGTATATAATTGACAATTCGAAGTTGGACATTATTCTTTTCCTGCAAGAGATCCTGGGAGAAAAGTGTTGATAAATTTATCCCATCAGCTATTTCATATGTGACTACGGGCCGAACCAAAACAAAAGACTTTTTTTTGGTAGGTGTAATGCGTTGGACATAGATCCAATTTTTCAATTTTTTTGATCCTTTAGAATCTTTTTTTTTTCTTCCTGGCGGTATCAAAATGCCACTGTGCCTAGATATTTTATCCACCTCTCCAGAAAAATGAATATCTCCAGAAAATATTTTCAGTTCTATACTTTTCTTTTTTCTCTCCACTCGGACTAATCCACCTACTCGACTTCTTGTATTTAGATTTAGAACAAGTGGTGTATCTACTCCAATGAGACTATTGTTCCGGACCATTATGAGCGAAGATCCAGGTAAGATATGTATTTCCTCGGGAATGAAAAAAAATGGATCTACTTTCATTTGCGTTTGGCATTTCGGACTAAAATCTTTTGCTCCTCGATACTCAATGAAATCTTCTTTTTTTACGATTGAATCTACTTCGACAATCCCATATTTAGTAATTCCCGAACTGCTTCTTCTGTATCGCGGATCATCAAAATAAGCAAGAATACTATTTCTACGTAAAATACCATTTATAGGTATTTTAATCGAAATACCAAAACAGGGTATTAGTTTATTTTCTGGTTCTTGATCATATTGTAAGGGAATCACAAATCTATTTCTTCGCTTTTTCGCCAAAGAATTTTCTTGACGAATATAAGTAGAAGGCTCTATGAGATTCCAATGACCCTTAGATATGATTTGATAAGGTTTTGAATAGTCAAGACTTTCCCTATCTTTTTTACCAAAAGTATCCAACAATTTATGTCTTACTTGATCATTAGTCAGTGAGAAATCAAAGATATCTTTGAGAGAAAAAGAATTAGCATTCATTTGATCTTGATCCTTGTGGAGTGAAAAAGATACTATATTGGAATTGGATCTGCATAGACCTCCTGCTAATATCCATAGATGACTTGTTTTTGGTAATAGATGAACATTACTATATGGATATTCGGGCGTATGATAGCCATCAGTACTCCAGTGCATTTCTCCTTCTGACTCAGAATAAATATGTTTTTGAACCCTCTCCTTAAAATGAAAGGTGGACGTTTCGGCACGAATCTCGGCAATCACTTGTTCTGATTCTACATATTGATCATTTTGAACTAAAATCAAACTTTTTGTTGGAATCTTTAAATTATGTCTAATATCTTGACTCTCAATAATTACATACAAGTCTATAAAACATAGAAAAGCAGGATACCCATGACGGGTACGTGTGGGATGAACCAAACCCTCATCAAAT